ACCATGTTCCATCAACACACTAAAGGGGCTATACGATATATCCGGTGTGGAGGTAGGCCAACATTTCTATTGGCAAATCGGAGGTTTCCAGGTACATGCCCAAGTACTTATTACTTCTTGGGTTGTAATGGCTATCTTACTAGGTTCAGCCGCTATAGCTGTTCGAAATCCACAAACCATTCCTACTGATGGTCAGAATTTCTTCGAATATGTCCTTGAATTCATTCGGGACTTGAGTAAAACTCAAATTGGAGAAGAATATGGTCCTTGGGTGCCCTTTATTGGGACTATGTTCTTATTTATTTTTGTTTCTAACTGGTCAGGGGCTCTTTTACCTCGGAAAATCTTACAGTTACCCCACGGGGAGTTAGCCGCACCCACGAATGATATAAATACTACTGTTGCTTTAGCTTTACCGACGTCAATGGCATATTTCTATGCGGGTCTTACAAAAAAGGGATTGGGTTATTTCGGTAAATACATTCAACCAACTCCAATCCTTTTACCTATTAACATCCTAGAAGATTTTACAAAACCCCTATCACTAAGTTTTCGACTTTTTGGTAATATATTGGCTGATGAATTGGTAGTTGTTGTTCTTGTTTCTTTAGTACCTTCAGTAGTTCCTATACCTGTCATGTTCCTTGGATTATTTACAAGTGGTATTCAAGCTCTTATTTTTGCAACTTTAGCTGCGGCTTATATAGGTGAATCCATGGAGGGTCATCATTGACTAGCTTTCAAACAAAATCTTTTTTAGCTTTTCCCAACACAGTGTATGGACGGTTCGGATAAACTATTTTGGAACAGAAAATAGATACAAATAGAGTATATACGATCTAGAGTAGTAGTAAAAAAGATTACGATATTTTGGAATTGTAAAAAAAAAAGGAAAGAGATTCAAAAAAAAAAAAAGTTAGGGGGTCAACCTAAGTATATGTAATGGCTATAAACCAATTCTTATGCATGTTTCAAAGAAAAATTCCAGAATCCGAGTGAATAGAAAATCCAAATGTTTGGTTTACGGTATGGAAGAAAGACATGTATATGTGATATTAGATATTTACTAGTTATATAGAAACAATTCATATTTTATTTCTTTTCTTATTTCTTTTCCTACCTACCACACCGTGAATTTAGATGGGGGTTTCCATATAAGTCTTTCTGTTTCGTCTGGAACGAATGAATAAACAGACGAAATTGGGCATGGCATATAGAAGAGAAAGCGTGAAGAATTGAAATAATGGAATTGAAAAAATGGCTCGGAATAAAGAAATAAAAGAATTAGAGCCTTATGGATTGATAAAGACTCCATGGATAGGAATATAAAATGAAATATCGAAGTAGTTCTGATGATTTAACAATCTCATTACTTTAATTCGTAGGTCTTAGCTATTTCGACCGGATCGACTTTAGTAATGGAAGGAATAATAAGTCAGAATTCATTGGTTGATTGTATCATTAACCATTTCTTTATTTTTGTGAGGAGCTTACCATGAATCCACTGATTTCTGCCGCTTCCGTTATTGCTGCTGGATTGGCCGTAGGGCTGGCTTCTATTGGACCTGGAGTTGGTCAAGGTACTGCTGCAGGACAAGCCGTAGAAGGTATCGCGAGACAACCAGAGGCAGAGGGTAAAATACGAGGTACTTTATTGCTAAGTCTGGCTTTTATGGAAGCTTTAACAATTTATGGCCTGGTCGTGGCATTAGCACTTTTATTTGCAAATCCTTTTGTTTAGGTTAATCCTAGAAATGTGAAAGTTTTTTTTTTTTTCTTTTTCTTATTGTATTACCTGGGTTTTGTCGCTTGCTTTTTCAAATTATATCAAGATTTAACTCCTACAATAAAAGAATTTTCAATTATTCGTTGAGACAATACTCCCCATGGGAAGGACTAATTTGAGGATCAGGAATTGGCAGATCCACTCGCTTTCTTCCTTCCCGCTCTTAGTCCAACGGAAACCCTTTTGTTTTTAGGTTAGGAAGCCTTGCAACAAATGCGGTATTTAGCAATTGACATGAGACCTGGAACCTAATACTAAACTACTTAAGTTTAATTTAAGTATTTTCTTTCTGATTGGGAACTTGAATTGAAATAAAGAAATCAATTGAGAAATAAGGAAATTCATAAAAAAAAGGGGTAAGGTAATACAAAAAGAGCTATATTCAATTTTGTTAGTCCTATCTATAAGAGGAGATCATATGAAAAATGTAACGGATTCCTTCGTTTCCTTGGGTCACTGGCCATCCGCCGGGGGTTTTGGATTTAATACCGATATTTTAGCAACAAATCCAATAAATCTAAGTGTAGTACTGGGTGTATTGATCTTTTTTGGAAAGGGAGTGTGTGCGAGTTGTTTATTTCAATAATAGGCTGGATCCAACCAACTGCACTTTAATTTGATTTATTTTTTCTTCATAACTAGGAAAGAAAGGTGCACGATCTCACGAATTACTTCTGAATCAATTTTGAAATCATATGTACGAACCATAGCATT